TACTTGTTTTTTTTGTTAATAGAACCCTAGTGATTGTATTTGGATGCGTATTAGGATAGTAAATGAAATATTCAAATGATTTTTTATCGAATGACTATTCATCTATTGTATTTTTCATGTAAATATGTGCAACAAGGCTTTATGGAAAAAGGGTGGTTCAACTCGATGTTGTCCAAAAAAAAGGAGTTAGAATACGGGTATGGGCTAAGTAAATCAATGGGCAGCCTTGGTTCTATTGAAAATACCAGTGTAAGTGAAGACCCGATTAGAAATGATATAGATAAAAACACTCTTAGTGGGAGCGATAGTGACAATTCTAGTTACAGTAATGTTGATCATTTAGTCGGCGTTAGAGACATTCATAATTTCGTACCTGATGATACTTTTTTAGTTAGGGATAATAGGGACAGTTATTTCATATGTTTTGATATTGAAAATAAAATTTTTGAGATTGACAATGCTCATTCTTTTCTAAGTGAACTAGAAAGCTCTTTTTCTAATTCTCGGAATTTTTGTTATCTAAATAGTGTATCTAATAGTGATGATCCCCACTATGATCCTTACATATATGATACTAAATATAGTTGGAATAAACACATTACTAGCTGTATTGACAGCTATTTTCGTTCTCAAATTTGTATTGATAGTTACATTTTAAGTGGTATTGTCAATTACAATGACAATTACATTTCTAGTTACATTTTTGATGAAAGCAGAAATAGTAGTGAAACCCAGAGTTCAAGTATAAAAACGAGTCCGGCTGGTAGTGAGTTAACTATAACAGAAACGGAAAATTCTAATGATCTAGATTTTACTCAAAAATATAGGCATTTATGGGTTCAATGCGAAAATTGTTATGGATTAAATTATAAGAAATTTTTGAAATCAAAAATGAATATTTGCGAACACTGTGGACATCATTTGAAAATGAGTAGTTCAGATAGAATAGAACTTTTGATTGATCCAGGTACTTGGGTTCCTATGGATGAAGATATGGTCTCTGTGGATACCATTGAATTTCCGTTGGAAGAGGAATCTTACAAAGATCGTATTGATTCTTATCAAAGAAAAACAGGATTAACTGAGGCTGTTCAAACAGGCACAGGTCAACTAAACGGTATTCCCATAGCAATTGGGGTTATGGATTTTCAGTTTATGGGGGGTAGTATGGGCTCCGTAGTTGGCGAGAAGATCACTCGTTTGATCGAATATGCTACCAATCGGTTTTTGCCTCTTATTCTAGTGTGTGCTTCCGGAGGAGCACGCATGCAAGAAGGAAGTTTGAGCTTGATGCAAATGGCTAAAATAGCTTCCGCTTTATATGATTATCAATCAAAGAAAAAGTTATTCTATGTATCAATCCTTACATCTCCTACTACTGGTGGGGTGACAGCCAGCTTTGGTATGTTGGGCGATATCATTATTGCCGAACCCAATGCCTACATTGCATTTGCGGGTAAAAGAGTAATTGAACAAACATTGAATACGACAGTACCTGAGGGCTCACAAACGGCTGAATATTTATTCCATAAGGGCCAATTCGACCTAATCGTACCACGTAATCTTTTAAAAGACGTTCTGAGTGAGTTATTTCAGCTCCACGCTTTCTTTTCTCTGAATCAAAATTCAATCAAGTGGATCCTTAATAAAAAAAAATATATATTAATTAATCAAAATATAAATTATTATTTTTTTTTATAAAACGAGTAGTTATTTAGTTTATAGAAATCAAAGCCAAAATCCATTCTACGGATTTTGGCTTGGTAGCATTTGATAACATAAGATTTAATTGTAAAAATAATTATGCGGATCATTTTTTTTTACCGACATTCCCGATTACTAATCAGTAAAAACCTCTATCAAAAAAAAAAGAATGCATTCCTTCTTCCGCTAAATTAAAATTAGGCAAGGAGAATAAAGCGAATTTCACGTTCTCTTCTTATGTATATATAATTCAAATATAGAAAATTTAAAAGTGAAAAGTACAGAATCTTGCATCTTTCGATATTTTTTTAGAATCCCCAGTTTTACTAAGACTCCCTATTCCCGGATCGGATTGTAACAAATTTTTCAGGAAGTTGTAAGAAACTCTTTCTTTATTTTATTCCATTTTATGAAATTCAAATTATAAGACAAAAACAAGATAATAAAAAAGGCGATTATCATATATATATATATTTCATGTAGAAAGATGAAAAATTATATTTATTTAGTTTGACATTCCTTGCACTTATTTTATTATATTTATATATTTTTTATTATATCACATATACTCACTTAGATATGCTTAGTATAATTCTATATGAATTATAAATAATGATTATAAGATACCTTTATAACAATATAAATAACAATATAACAATAACAGGTAAAAATAGTAAATCCAGGTATCCATTTTATGACAAATTTACCCTCTTTTTTTGTGCCTTTCGTGGGCCTAATATTGCCGGCAATTGCGATGGCTTCTTTATCTCTTCATATTCAAAAAAACAAGATTTTTTAGATATCGATATGATGGGGCTAAATCTCATCTATTTTGTTTTTTTTTTTTTTCAAGATTTAGGCTTAGACCATAACACAGATATCTATTTCTTAGAATAAAATATGTGATGTGGTTTCCCCCGAACATAAAGAAACTATTATTGTTATTCGTGTGTAAACATGATATATGAGTAAATAAATTATAGCTATTTGCAACGAAATCAAATCGGGATCGGGGCGAATGCCTTAAATGTAAAGTGAATATATCTATATGTATGTGGATATCTATAGGAAATCATACGAAATGGATATTATTATTTTATATCTAACCAATTCGATGAATTACTCCTAAAATAAAAGTTCACATCAGAATAGTGCTAGTTGATGAGAGTTATTTCGGAAACACACAAAAAGTCAAATTAATTTGGGTTATTCTCTCAATTTCAATAAAATGCAACTAGATCTAGTATGAATTGGCGATCAGAACATATATGGATAGAACTTATAGCAGGGTCTCGAAAAACAAGTAATTTCTGCTGGGCCTTTATCCTTTTTTTAGGTTCATTAGGGTTTTTATTAGTTGGAATTTCCAGTTATCTTGGTAGAAATTTGATATCTTTATTTCCGCCTACGCAAATCATTTTTTTTCCACAGGGGATCGTGATGTCTTTCTACGGAATTGCGGGTCTCTTTATTAGCTCTTATTTGTGGTGCACAATTTCGTGGAATGTAGGTAGTGGTTATGATCGGTTCGATAGAAAAGAAGGAATAGTGTGTATTTTTCGTTGGGGATTTCCTGGAAAAAATCGTCGCATCTTCCTCCAATTCTTTATGAAAGACGTCCAGTCCATCAGAATAGAAGTGAAAGAGGGTATTTATGCTCGTCGTGTCCTTTATATGGAAATCAGAGGCCATGGCGCTATTCCTTTGACTCGTACTGATGAGAATTTGACTCCACGAGAACTTGAGCAAAAAGCTGCTGAATTGGCTTATTTCTTGCGTGTACCAATTGAAGTATTTTAAAAAATGAATTGAAACTGAAATGAAAAGAATGAATGCTTTTTTTTATTTTCAATAGAGAGATTATATCTTGTAGATTCTCTTTTTTTTTTGTTTTGTCAATCAATTTTTCTTTTTATCCCTTTTTGTACTTCTTAATTACCAAACGATTGGGATGCTTATAACGATAGCTTTTTTGTCTTGTTTTGGTAGTAATTTTTTTTATCAGAATCACAATATTCTTCAGAAAATTCTCTCAATTATTCCCGGACTATGCGTCGTTTTTTTTTTCAAAAAATTGGATATTTTGATAGAAAGAGAGTTCTTTCGTTTCAAAATCTGAATAATATTTGTTACTTGAAGGGGCTCTTTCATGCATTTCTTTATTGAAAGGGGTCACTCTCTTCGAATTTTAGCAAGTGATAGATTTGGAAACAATCTCTTTATTCGAAGTGGATTCTTTTTTATTCCATTTCTGTATTATTTATAAATTCAAGTACTAACCGCTGAATCATACACAAAAAAAGCGGGGAATAGATTCGTGGGCTCGATAACTTGTAATAGAACTGATCCTTGATAGGAATATTAGTTAGTATCGTATAGCGTCAACGAATGGGGTGAGTTCATTAAAAATTCAAAGACGAAAAAATGGCAAAAAAGAAAGCATTCATTCCCCTTCTATATCTTGCATCTATAGTATTTTTGCCCTGGTGGATCTCTCTCTCATTTACTAAAAGTCTGGAATCTTGGGTTACTAATTGGTGGGATACTAGTCAATCCGAAATTTTTTTGAATGATATTCAAGAAAAGAGTATTCTAAAAAAATTCATAGAATTAGAGGAACTCTTATTCTTGGACGAAATGATAAAGGAATACCCGGGAACACATCTAGAAAAGCTTCGTATCGGAATCTACAACGAAACGATCCAATTGATCAAGATGCACAATGAAGATTGTATCCATACGATTTTGCACTTCTCGACAAATATGATCTGTTTCGTTATTCTAAGTGGTTATTCTATGCTAGGTAATGAAGAACTTGTTATTCTTAACTATTGGGTTCAAGAATTTCTATATAACTTAAGCGACACAATCAAAGCCTTTTCCATTCTTTTAGTAACTGATTTATGTATAGGGTTCCATTCGCCCCACGGTTGGGAACTAATGATTGGATCTGTCTACAAAGATTTTGGATTTGCTCATAATGATCAAATTATATCCGGTCTTGTTTCTACCTTTCCGGTCATTCTAGATACAATTTTAAAATATTTGATTTTCCGTTATTTAAATCGTGTATCTCCCTCACTTGTAGTGATTTATCATTCAATGAATGACTGAAAAATGATTCACTGATCCAATTAGAATGGTTGGTTGTTACTTTGTACATAAGCAAAACATTCAAAACTGTACTTATTCTTTTTACTCATACAAGGGATTCGATTCCTCCTATATTCTATTCCATTACAATAAAATTCTTTTAGTACATAGCAGAATCATAGATAGGGAACTATACTAGACTA